ATTGCTATTACAAGAATTGCAAACCCCTATAGACATCCTAATATTCTTGCAGAATTTATAGCCGGACAATTAAGGAATAGAGTCTCGTTTCGTAAAGCAATGAAAAAAGCTATTGAATTAACTGAACAGGCGGGTACAAAAGGAGTTCAAGTACAAATTGCGGGACGTATCGACGGAAAAGAGATTGCACGTGTCGAATGGATCAGAGAAGGTAGGGTTCCTCTACAAACCATTCGAGCTAAAATTGATTATTGTTCCTATACAGTTCGAACTATTTATGGGGTATTAGGAATAAAAGTTTGGATATTTGTAAATAAAGAATAAAAACATTATCCTTTTCTTTAAGGTTCCATGTTTCGGTAAAACCAAAAAATTACAAATTCTTACATTGTTATTCCAAAAAAAATGAGAATTTTTCAAATTTTATAAGATTGAATAAAAAATTTCAATTAATCATTTGATATAATTGCTATGCTTAGTGTGCGACTCGTTGGTTTTTTTTTAGAGTGGTTAGAGTTCAACAATAAAATAAACCGACTTGTAGTATGAATTAATTAATAATGAACTAATAACCAACTCATCGCTTCGGATTATCTGGATTTAAAGAACTAATCCAAATTTTAAATATAAAGAAAGATATGATATTTTGGTGATATAATTATAGCAACTGAGATATTAGATATTGTATAAAAAAAAAAGAAAAACGAATCTTATTATTAGTTGTAAAGCAATAAGAATATACAGATAAATGAAAGGGTGAAAGAAAGAGAGAAAATCGAATATAATAATAGAATATAAATAAATAAATATACAGCAATGATATAGAATTCGAATATGTAAAGGTCTTTTGGTTATCTCATAAAAGGTAGTGTAATAAAGCATTAATACTAACTAATCCATATATGGATAAATATATTCCAAAAAAATCAAGAGCATTGGGTCAATAAAAACTAAGAAGGTTGATTCAAGAAAAAAGAGAATATATATATATTATAAAATCTTATTTGAAAGGCTCCATTGTAGAATTCCAGACCTAATCATTAATCGAGAAGCGATGGGAACGACGAAACCTGTGAATATCTAAGATTTTTTTAAACAAATCTTTATGATTCATTGGGCAGGATAGCGGAACGAACCAAGAACCAATCCATTTTTTTTGAGGAGTCATGGGATAACCTTACATTACATCTAAAAGAAAATGGATAATGAAAGAGTAAATATTCGCTCGCGAAATTTTTTTTTTTTATTTCAAAATGGGAGCCAATCCGATACGATAAATATTAAAAAAAAAAGATTCGTTAGAACCTTCTATTATAATAGAACAAAAAATCTAGTTATATATAACTAACTATATATAACTATATATAGTTATATATAGTTATAACCATATGGGTAGGAAAAATTGTCTAGTAAGAATACATGTCTAGTTCTATATCAAAACAAGATATACAAATTTCCAATAGATCAGTCGATTCTATGAAATATCAAAAAAACCCTTCGATTCTATTATATTATTCATTAAACATATGTATATATTGTATATTATATTGGCATTGGTTTAATCTATCTATTTTGTTTAATTACTTTATTCGCGAGGAGCCGTATGAGGTGAAAATCTCATGTACGGTTCTGTAATAGCGATGGAATTTGAAAAGAACCATCAACTATAACCCCAAAAGAACCAGATTCCGTAAACAACATAGAGGCAGAATGAAAGGAATATCCTATCGAGGTAATAATATTTGCTTCGGAAGATATGCTCTTCAGGCACTTGAGCCCGCTTGGATCACATCTAGACAAATAGAAGCAGGGCGGCGGGCAATGTCACGAAATGTCCGACGAGGTGGACAAATATGGGTACGCATATTTCCAGACAAACCGGTTACAGTAAGACCTACCGAAACGCGTATGGGTTCGGGAAAAGGATCTCCCGAATATTGGGTAGCTGTCGTTAAACCAGGTCGAATACTTTATGAAATGGGCGGAGTCGCGGAAAATATAGCCAGAAGGGCTATTTCAATAGCAGCATCCAAAATGCCTATCCGAACTCAATTTATTATTTCAAGATAATAATTAGAACCAAAGGAAAGAGGTCTTTAGGAAGAAAAATAATTGCAATTGTAGGTTTCTTTTTTTTTGTTGAATGCAGAATATATTCTTTTTTTTTTTACTTCAAGCTTTTGACTGAAAGAACAGAAAAAATAAAAATAATATGATTCAACCTCAAACCCATTTGAATGTAGCCGATAACAGCGGAGCCCGCCAATTGATGTGTATTCGAATCATAGGAGCCAGTAATCGACGATATGCTTATATTGGTGACATTGTTGTTGCTGTAATCAAGGAAGCAGTACCCAATACGTCTTTAGAAAGATCAGAAGTGATCAGAGCTGTAATTGTACGTACTTGTAAAGAACTCAAACGTAACAACGGCATGATAATACAGTATGATGATAATGCTGCGGTTGTGATTGATCAAGAAGGAAATCCAAAAGGAACTAGAATTTTTGGCGCAATCCCCCGGGAATTGAGACAGTTAAATTTTACTAAAATAGTTTCATTAGCACCTGAGGTATTATAAGCCGAAACCATGATATAGATATATCATTTGTGAATGAAATAGATTACTTAATAGATTATGTCTTACACATATACCTTCTGTAGTAATTAATTCTATTAATTATTTAATAATTATTTAATTCTATTAGTAGTATATTATATATATGTATATATAATTTTATATAATAAAAAAAAAATATTTTCATATTTCAATCTCATATTTGAAAATCAATATCAAATATTGATTATAAATAAATATCAAATATTGAATATATATATATTTTAAATCAAATTTAATAAAAAAAGTAAAAAAAAGGAGCATGTTGATTATATCGAAAGGAAAGGGCAACATAGATTTTCCTTTATTATGGGTAAGGACACCATCGCTGACATAATAACCTCCATACGAAATGCTGACATGAATAGAAGAGGAACGGTTCAAATACCATCTACTAACATCACTGAAAACATTGTAAAAATGCTTTTACGAGATGGTTTTATTGAAAACGTGAGAAAACATAGGGAAAGGGACAATTTTTTTTTAGTTTTAACTCTACGGTATAGAAGAAATAGAAAAGGATCATATAAAACGAGTTTGAATTTAAAACGGATCAGTACACCTGGTCTACGAATCTATTCGAATTATCAACAAATTCCAAGAATTTTAGGAGGGATGGGGATTGTAATTCTTTCTACTTCTAGAGGTATAATGACAGATCGAGAGGCTCGATTAGAAAGAATCGGCGGAGAAGTTTTATGTTATATATGGTAATCTTTCTGATATCCGAATTTTATTATATTATATGAAATGCAAAACTTCTATAAATTTTTGTGAAAAAAAAAGAGAGAGAGAAAACACAGGTCTCTGATATCACTCCTAATACTTTAATGAATCCGTGAAAGGGGTTTAATAGGAATAGGAATAAAAAAACAAACGGATTCATGAGGGTTAAATTAAATTATTGAATAAATTTCCAGAGGTATGTTCCAGGTTCATTTTCATTTTCATAATGAAAATATGATTCTAGACTATCTTTCTGAAAAGGTTCGACGTACTCTTCTTTTATACGTCTACGACAGAGAAAGATAAAATGAAAGTATAAGTTATTTTATTACACTCACTGTTTTTTCAGCCTAAACATTTTTTGGGGTACGATTTTAGAAGTTAAAAATTGAAGGAAACCATATTTTCTTCCAATTAAATGGATTCGGGATTAAGTTAAGGAATGACAAATATGAAAATAAGGGCCTCTGTTCGTAAAATTTGTGAAAAATGTCGATTGATCCGCAGGCGAGGGCGAATTATAGTAATTTGTTCCAATCCAAGACATAAACAAAGACAAGGATAATATTTCCACAAGAAAGGGCTTTCAATTATAAAAGACTGAATGCACAAATAACAATATTAAAAAGATTTTTAATTTCAATATAATATAAATTACAATAAATTACATAAAATTTTATACGATTATATATATAAATCATATTATTTATATTAAGATATATAGTATATAAGATATATAGTAATATATTTGAATATATGCAAATTTCAAATTATTGAAATTAGAAATTATATTTATATATATATATTATATATATTATAAGATAACTATTATAAGTATAATAGATATTTTTTATATTTTAAATAAATCGTAAATTCCATTTTTGGTAATTGTATTCGATATTAATAGAAATAGAATACATAGATATCGAATACAATTAATAGAATATTAATTCTAGTTTCTAATTATAAAAAAAAAAAGTAAAGCATCCGTTTTTGACATGAAATGGATATATCCATATATCTCGGACTTCTATTTATGAAATAACAAAAAGATAATAAGATATGGCAAAACCTATATCAAAAATGGGTTCGCGTAAAAATGGACGTATTGGTTCGCGTAAGCATACTCGTAAAATACCAAAGGGAGTTATTCATGTTCAAGCAAGTTTCAACAATACCATTGTGACTGTTACAGATGTACGGGGGCGGGTCATTTCGTGGTCCTCTGCTGGTACTTGTGGATTCAAGGGTACACGAAGAGGAACACCATTTGCCGCTCAAACCGCAGCAGGAAATGCTATTCGAACAGTAGCGGATCAAGGCATGCAACGAGCAGAAGTCATGATAAAAGGTCCCGGTCTCGGAAGAGATGCGGCATTAAGAGCTATTCGTAGAAGTGGCATACTATTAAATTTTATACGGGATGTAACCCCTATGCCACATAATGGGTGTAGGTCCCCTAAAAAAAGACGTGTGTAAAACGAAAAATAAACATAGAAGAGATTGGATTTCAAGAGAAATAAACAATTCAAGGATTTAAAAAAAAAAAAGAAAGAAAATATATTACTATGGTTCGAGAGAAAGTAAGAGTATCTACTCAGACACTACAGTGGAAGTGTGTTGAATCAAGAGTAGACAATAAGCGTCTTTATTATGG